CTATTTCATATATTCCGCGCGTTCCGGATACTAGAATGAATATCCGACGAGGTAAAACCATCTGTATCAAGATGACAGAACCGATTTCTGTAGTATCCATAGGATCAATTATAACAAGTCACACACTCATATTCCGGAAATACAGAAACAAAGAAATTCCACGGTCGAACTACCAAAAAATAGAATGGGCTAAAAACGACCTAAATGCTTCACTTTGTTTTGTATTGAAAAGCTATTTAGTAGTTCTTGTGAATCTAATTCATTGAAATTCCGTCCAGTAAAATGGAAGAATTATAAATCTCCAAAATAATAGATAGGAATATCGCAAATAGAGCCATTGCGATACCCATCAAAGGAGTAGTTCCCCAACCGGGAGCTACTTTACCATATTCCGAATTCAATGGTTTCAATAAATCCCCTATAATAGTTCGTCTTGGACCAGATCTAGAACTATCCTCAACGGTTTGTGTAGCCATAAATCCTATTTTGTATTCATTGAGAGCCGTTGACTTTGTATACCATTATATTGTAAATAAATGATCTTATCATAGATCCGTTGTGGTCTTTAAATTATATTAAAATTATATAATAATGGAAACAGCAACCTTAGTTGCCATCTCTATATCTGGTTTACTTGTAAGTTTTACTGGGTATGCCTTATATACTGCTTTTGGGCAACCCTCTCAACAACTACGAGACCCATTCGAGGAACACGGAGACTAGTTGAATTAATGAGCCTCCCAATATTGGGAGGCTCATTACTTCAATTGAGATAATAAAAAATCATTTCATCTTTTTAGTTGGAACTTTAGGCGGTTCCCGAAAAAAGATAGCGAAAAAGATTATTCCTAAAGTCGAGACTAAGAGGAATGTATAAACCAATGCTTCCATAGATTCGATTGTGGTTTACAATTATAGCTTCCATACCTGTTTATTTTGGATCGTCTCCCGGATAACTAAAGAGAAAGAGTCAAAGAAAAGGCAGCAATTCAAATCAAGATTTATCCGGTACCCTATATTATGTTAAAATTATGTTAAACTATGTTAAATCACAAAAATAAAGGTGAAAAGTAAGAAATCAATCTTGTATCAGACTGCTTGTCTTTTTGTAGTCGGATCCCCAAGTTTTTGGAATGCTCCAAATTCTACTTGAGCATCCAAATCTGGGTCAATACCGGCAAAAACATCTCTGAACAAGGTTCTAGCACCATGCCAAATGTGTCCGAAGAAGAAGAGTAGAGCAAACGAAGCATGTCCAAAAGTAAACCAACCCCTTGGACTGCTACGAAAAACACCATCGGATTTCAAAGTAGCGCGGTCTAATTCAAAAATTTCTCCCAATTGAGCACGTCTAGCATATTTTTTCACAGTAGCAGGATCACTATAACTGACTCCATTCAGTTCGCCGCCATAGAACTCCACAGTTACACCTACTTGTTCGACACTATACTTCGATTCTGCCCTTCTAAAAGGAACATCGGCTCTAACAATTCCATCTCCGTCTACCAAAACAACCGGAAATGTTTCAAAAAAAGTAGGCATACGACGTACAAAAAGTTCACGCCCTTCTTTATCTTTAAAGATAGGGTGTCCTAACCACCCAACAGCTATTCCATCCCCGTTGTCCATTGAGCCCGCTCTGAATAATCCCCCCTTTGCTGGATTATTGCCGATGTAATCATAAAAAGCTAATTTTTCCGGAATTTTAGACCAAGCTTCTGATAAACTTTGATTTTCGGCTAGCCCAGCACCAACTCTTCGATATATTTCTTGCTGGAAGTATCCCTGATCCCATTGATAACGAGTGGGACCAAATAATTCAATCGGGGTAGTTGCTGAACCATACCACATAGTTCCAGCAACAACAAAAGCGGCAAAAAAAACAGCAGCGATACTACTGGAAAGGACGGTTTCAATATTTCCCATACGTAATCCTTTGTATAGACGTTGGGGCGGACGGACACTAAGATGGAATAGACCTGCTAATATGCCCAATGTCCCTGCTGCAATATGATGAGAGGCTATTCCTCCCGGAACAAAAGGATCAAAACCTTCCACACCCCACGCTGGATTTACAGATTGTACCCTTCCAGTTAGTCCATAAGGATCGGACACCCATATTCCAGGACCATACAACCCCGTTACATGAAATGCGCCAAACCCAAAACAAGCCAGTCCTGAAAGAAATAAATGAATTCCAAAAATCTTAGGTAAATCCAAAGAAGGTTTTCCCGTGCGTTCATCACAAAATATTTCTAGATCCCAATACACCCAATGCCAAATAGCTGCCAAAAAGCACAAGCCAGAAAACACAATATGTGCACCGGCCACACCTTCGTAACTCCAAATACCCGGATTCGTTATAGTCCCTCCTGTGATACTCCAACCGCCCCATGAATTGGTTATTCCTAAACGAGTCATGAAAGGTATAACAAACATACCTTGTCTCCACATTGGATCAAGAACAGGGTCAGAGGGATCAAAAACCGCTAATTCATATAGAGCCATCGAACCGGCCCAACCAGCAACTAGAGCTGTATGCATTATATGGACAGAAAGCAAACGACCCGGATCATTCAATACGACGGTATGAACACGATACCAAGGCAAACCCATGGAAATACCCCTTTATCAACGAAAAATAGACACTATGTAACTTTATTGCATTGGAAAAAAACTATGCTATGGACCTCCCCTTTTCAGTAGATTATCTCGAGGAAAGGATTAAAATATGTTCTATTATTTTAGTAATAATGGAAGAGTTCTGTTTGTAGGAACAAAAAGAAGCAGATCTATTCTATACCCGATAAGTACCAATACGCAATGGTAAGGGGGCGGAATCCCGCTTTCATTTTCTATGAGTGAAAGCATACATATTTGTTCATATCATTCAAAAGACCCATTCTTAAAAATTTTCTTTTTTAGTCATAGTCATATTCATTCTGTCTTCTTTTTTTTTTTATTTTTTGTTATGGAACTTATTAAATTTTTGGATAAACTATGATAAAGGCTAATCTTATTAAGACAATAAACCCATTTTTACGCTTCCACATCAAAGTAAGATATAGTACTTAATTCTTTTTTTCTTTCATTTAATGCCTATTGGTGTTCCAAAAGTACCTTTTCGAAGTCCTGGAGAGGAAGATGCATCTTGGGTTGACGTATAGTGCGACTTGTCAGATATATTGGGTCACATGGGATTCCCCCATTCTCTCCCCCGATCGAGATATCCTCTCTTTCGCCCAAGAAAGATTGATTGAATTATCAAAAATTTGGAGCGTGAAGTGCAATTATATTTATTTTGTTTTTTGGAGGGGGTATCCAGATTAATATTATCAATTAGAATAATTTATGGTTTAGAATAATTTATAGTTGGCTCAATTGGACCAATAAAATGAAGTATCCAGGCTCCGTTTAGAAAAAACCCAATAGGTAATATATCTATGATTACTATTTTTATCATATTCTATTTATAAACAGGAGCGATCTCAAACTGTTTAATCAATCGAGTAATATAACGAATACATTGAATATTTGGCGGAAGACATGAAATAAATTAAAAAAAAGCCATAGCAAAAACACGTGGTATTGGGGCATTTGCCCTATATGTGCAAATAAAAATCGGGCCGATCTTTACTCGGAGTAGAGCATAAACCTAAAAAAATTGAAGAAGCCCATTCCGGAACAAGAAAATGACATCGTGATTTGGATTCGATCTCGATGAAACAATAAATCAATGAGAAGTTCGTTCGATAAGTTTAGTAGATTACTTATATATATATATATTTTTTTTTATAGGTAAAGTAAACAGACCAAAACTAATCTTTCTTGAAAAATAGAAGAAAAAAAGCCCTTTGTTAGAAGTTAGAAGGAGCCCACTCTGAAAAAAGAATGAGGGCTGTAATCTACACATTGATTCTTTTTTTTTCGCGATTTTTGGTAAACCGTATGCATCAAAAGGTGCGCGTACGGTTCCTAAGGATACAATTTTATCCTAATCAACCGACTTTATCGAGAAAGATTACTTTTTTTAGGCCAAGAGGTTGATAGCGAGATCTCGAATCAACTTATCGGTCTTATGGTATATCTTAGTATAGAGGATGATGTCAAAGATCTGTATTTGTTTATAAACTCTCCCGGAGGGTGGGTAATACCCGGAGTAGCTATTTATGATACTATGCAATTTGTACGACCAGATGTACAGACAATATGCATGGGATTAGCCGCTTCAATGGGATCTTTTATTCTGGTCGGAGGAGAAATTACCAAACGTCTAGCATTCCCTCATGCTCGGCGCCAATGAGTTTTGTATTTGAGAGAAAAAAGAAGACTATGCCTTCGCCATATGAAATATGACTATTAAGTAATAATAGCATGGCATTTTGAATTTGATATGAGAAATTTGTTTTTATTTTTTTTTCAAAAACTATTAGATTATATATCGAAAGAGTAGTATGAGATAAGGGGCATTTCCGATTTTATCTGATCTATCGGAAATCTATTGCAGCGTCACAAACTTTTTTGTTTTCACGCCAGAAGGCTAATTATGTTATGAAAGAATACAAAAAAAAAGAAACTTTGGGATTGCTGAATAAAAGACTAAAACTAAATAAATATATAAATATAAAGCAACGGAGCCATCATAGTATTTTTTAACTACTCCAAAATAAAAGGAAGGATGGTTATTGGATTATTTACCGATCAGGGTCTGGTCTGATAGACCCTATATTTTTTGTTTCTTCGATGGGAGGTAAAAGCGAATTCCATTGTAGAGCCGTATGCAATGCGAAAAAGATGCCTGTACGGTTGTTCAATTCTATCTTGTTTTTCGTATTATTATTCTTTATTTTATTTCTTCTCTTTGATTTATCTTCGAGATAGAAGAACCATTTATTATGTTATATAATCAGGGTAATGATCCATCAACCTGCTAGTTCTTTTTATGAGGCACAAACGGGAGAATTTATCCTGGAAGCGGAAGAACTGCTGAAGTTACGCGAAACCATCACAAGGGTTTATGTACAAAGAACGGGCAAACCCTTATGGGTTGTATCCGAAGACATGGAAAGAGATGTTTTTATGTCAGCAACAGAAGCCCAAGCTCATGGAATTGTTGATGTTGTAGCGGTAGAATAAAAAATAGCAGGGATTTCGCGCAAATACGCAATTTTAAATTTTATCTTCTTATATTTAATATATCTATTAATATTAATATAGAATTATTAATATAGAAGTAATGCCTAATCATCCGGTTAGGATCGATCTAAACCAACTCATTATGTATACGAGTCAACATGCCAACTATTAAACAACTTATTAGAAAGACAAGACAGCCAATCAGAAATGTCACGAAATCCCCCGCCCTTGGGGGATGCCCTCAGCGACGAGGAACATGTACTAGGGTGTATGTGTGACTCGTTCAGAGCATGGACTGGGACAAAAGAAAAGAACCAATTTTTCCAGTATCAGTGGTCAGTACCAATAAATAGGATAAAATGGAAGAACTCCATTCACTATCTAAAAAGGATCTATCATATCCTTCTATTGTGTATCAAATTTTATGGTTTCTATTGGTGTAAATCCAATCGTCTCACTTTTCAATTTAAGATGAGAAAGAATTTCCCATTGGTAGCAAATGGTTATCCATTAAGCAGGGGAAATACTATTTAAATTATTAAATTAAAAGGCAGAAAGATTATGCCCTTACTCTTGCAACAACGGACTAACAGGGTCAGCTACACAGCTAATCTTCATAATTAAATATCGTTACTATATAGGTAGATCTCATTGTGAAAGACTGATTACTGGATAATTCATGGGTAGAGCCAAAGAGTGTGAACTGTACAAGTTAACAATAGCATTGATTAAATGAAAGAAAGGGCTCCGGTGTATAGAGGGGACCTCGCCGTTTAAAAAGTAACCATAGAAACGATGGAACCCACGATTTTTTTATCCATTTAGATTTACTACTTTTTGTTTTTATTTAATATGCTTTTTTTAATATCTAGTATCACTATCAATACAATTTCTTATTTCGATGTGAAATGCCTAGAAAAAAAGAAAAAATTGTGGTCGGGAAGGTTATAGTAGCAAAAGCCATTGGAGTTTTTATTTTATACATTGGAAGAATCCGTTTTGTTATTAATAAACTAGGAAAGGAATAACTGAAAGAAAGGAAATCAATTAGTTATTCATCGAAGTTTCATTTATTCAATGACCAGAATTAAACGAGGAAATATAGCTCGGAGACGTAGAACAAAAATTCGTTTATTTGCATCAAGCTTTCGAGGGGCTCATTCAAGACTTACTAGAACTATTACTCAACAGAAAATCAGAGCTTTGTTTTCGGCTTATCGGGATAGAGGTAGGCAAAAGAGAGATTTTCGTCGTTTGTGGATCACTCGGATAAATGCAGTAATTCGCGGCAAAAGCGTATACTATAATTATAATAGATTAATACACAATCTGTACAAGAGGCAGTTGCTTCTTAATCGTAAAATACTTGCGCAAATAGCTATATTAAATAGAAATTGTCTTTATATGATTTCCAATGAGATTATAAAATAAGTATATTGGAAGGAATTCATCGGAATGTTTTAAATTTAAAATGGAGTTCACTGGAGAATTAACTCCGGGAAGGTAGAATAGAAATTAGTATGATAAAATATATAATAATATGATAAAGTCGTCAAAATGAACAAACAACACGTTCAATAAAAAAAGATTTTTTCTTTTTTTTTCTTATGATACGACAATAAAATCTGGATTCGCGAATTTTTCGAACAAAATATCAATCCGCCTTTGAATTCGTATTGGAATTGTGATTCAAGTGAAGAGTAAGCCTATTTCTTTTTGATTCTAAGACCAGTAGTTCTAGTGGTCGACTCACCTCTTTCAAATTGTTTCTCATTATTAAGAAAAGGTAACAAAGATAAAATACGAGCTTGCTTTATAGCAATAGTAATTAATCGTTGTTGTTTTAAGTTTAATCTATTCATCCGTCTAGATAATATCTTTCCTTGTTCACTAATAAATCGACTAATTAAACTCATGTTTCTATAATCAATTCGATCCCCCGAGCCAATCGGGGGCAAACGCCTACGAAAAGATCGCTTGGATTTAAAATAGAGTCGCTTGGATTTATCCATGATTTGTTTATTCCTTATCCCGAAAATCCTATTTCAATGAGGGATTTTGTTTTGTTTATCTTTAAATATTTTAAATATATATATATAATATATGTCATTTTTAATCTTCCTTGGAAGGGTGACATACAAGTGATCGGATCGGTTCGATTTATTTCTTTATCTCCCCATGAATTGTATGTTTGTAACAAAAGGGACAGAATTTTATCAATTCCAATCGACTAGGTGTATTATGTCGATTCTTTTGAGTAATATATCTGGAAATACCAATACTCATTGATTCCTTATTAGCACCATTTCGATTAGCACTATTTCGAGTACAATTGGTACATTCCAAAATAACGGTTACTCGAACATCTTTACCCTTGGCCATGAACCTCCTTTGGATTTTTGATTTACCCAACTATTCCATTTTCCGATCCAAAGAGAAGAAAGGAGCGAAAAAAAAAATAGAAGTTGCTAACTCGAAATCAAATTATGAAAGATTTCGTTGAAATCAAGATAGTAATAAAATAGTAATAATAAGTAATACAATGATTTCTAACTACATTTGATTTCTAACTACATTTATAATCCCAGTATAGTATTTCATTTTTCATTTAAGTATTTTGTATGATATTGTTGACCTAGCCATCAATTTCCATTTACGTTCTCATTCTCTTATCTTATTAATTAAAATTAAATTTAAATTAGAGTCCCGGCCCGAGTTCAGAGTTTTACTGAAGTTGAATCCACTTTTATTCTTTCTCTTTTCGAACTTATTCTAATTTAATTTTAAAAATTCTAAAATTAAAAGAAGGGAAGGGGAGGGATTAGTCACAGATATTTGATTATATCTCTAATTTTCGTCACCCCTTCCCATGTCAATAACTAGAACTAGAATTAAAAAAAGGAGAATATCAACGCATCTGGGAATAAACGATTGATCTCTATCAATAGACCTGCTAAAGACCCGAACCATAGAGTACTTACTACCGGTGCCACGGAGAGATATGTTTTTAGATCTCGCATTTAAAATCCTCCTTCTTTATTGTAATTTGTAATACATATATGATCAGACGTATATGTAGTTAATGATCACTTATATTTGTATGCGGAATCCCTAATTCAAATTGAAATGTACAACGATCTAATTCAAATTGAAATGTACAATGATTCAGCAGCTATTCCTTTTCTTAAAAAAAAATACGTCTTTTTATGTCCCAGCATTCCCGAAAAATATTATATTCATTTTTTTTTAATTTTTAAGCGGGTTTAATTATACGTTACGTATGTATATAAGTCTTTTATTATATATTATAATTAATTATTTATATTAATTATTAATTATAATTAAATATATGTTATATGATATGAGATAAAAAAGAAGAAATGACAAGATAATTTTTGTATATGAATGGAGAAAATAAAGATGTGGAAAACAATACAGGTATTCTCTACAATGACACTGTCGACCAATGGAAAGGGATGTAGCGCAGCTTGGTAGCGCGTTTGTTTTGGGTACAAAATGTCACGGGTTCAAATCCTGTCATCCCTACCTATTACTTATCTTATGAGCCGTAACGAGGGATTAATTGAAATTGATTAAAATTGGGTATAAGCAATCTTTAATTTTACAATATTCTATAATAATAGTAGATGCATGCAAAAATATATTAGGGTTACAAAATATTTATAAAGTAAAGCGCTCTTAGTTCAGTTCGGCAGAACGTGGGTCTCCAAAACCCGATGTCGTAGGTTCAAATCCTACAGAGCGTGATTCCATTCTTGTTATTCTTAGGTCAAAATTACAATGAAATAATTGAACAGCAATCTAAATTTTACCCCCCCCTATGGATTAAAATTAAAACAAGTAGTAGGTCAATAAAAAAAAAGAGATATTAATTAATCAAAGGTCCAACTGATCGCCACGTCTGTATTGTAAATATGCAGTTACAAATAATCCAGCCAAAGTAATAGGAATTAGACCTAAGACAATTCCAAATAGCAAAACTTCAATCATTTCATTTGTTTGAAAGGGGAAAGGGAGAGGTAATATCTATTCTTAAATATTAATTCGTATTGCACATGAATCTCAATGACCAAGAATTGAAAATTGACACGGTAAGAAACTATAGAATATATGGAATACCACGGAAAGATTTCTTTTTTTTATGAATTGTTCATTCAATTAATTTCAAATAAGTCGTATCTTGTTTAAACTGATAAATAGAACTGAAGTTATAGTTAAAACCGCTAGTAGAAAACCGAAATAACTAGTTATGGTAGGCATAAAGAGTCTAAATGAAATATGTTCTTTTTTTATACATATGTTTATAAAGCACTTCCCTAAATTTCAATTTTAGTTTTGAAAGATACAAACAAGGATAAGCAAAAATACCAATTGAAAGAATAAGTTCAATTGAAAGTTTTTGATTCAGCAATTATTATCATTATAGACAGTAATAACAAAAATAGAGTGACATAGGTAATAAATCAACTCATCATCTGTGATATCTAATCATCCCGTGATTCCGAATCAACGGATTAGATTCATTGTGCAACTCTTAAAAACTAATATTACTATACTAATATAGTATTACTAATATTAGTATTTATAATTCTAAATTTATAATTAATAATTATAAATAATAAAAAACTGTGTTGGGTAACTTCATTCTATTATTGAATCGAATATATTGTGTATTTTCGAACCAAGAATGACCTTATAGTATAATGCCTTTTATTACTTTCCTTTTTTTACTTTAATTTGAACTCATTAGATTCAGTAGTAGGCTCATTCACATAATATCTCGAATGAGAAGAAAAAGAGTTTTGAGAAGAAAAAGAGTTTCGAACGATTAGATCCTTCGAAA